TCTTTACTAGAGCAATTATCATTGGAAGTCGATCCGGGGCAAGTGTTCGGATCTATTATGACATAGCCATAAGGCGCTCAACGGACCTTTTGAATCTCCTAAAACCTTTTTGTAGCTTTGGATTGATGCAAAAACGATCTTTTTGTACAACCTAATGATATGAATTACTCTAAAATCACGCAAGCAGCCATTGCTAAGAAACATCACGGTATATATATTTAAATAAATTCTAATTATTAATAATTTCAATAATTTAGTTGTTAATTTAGATATTTAATTTAGGTTTTTTTATATTTATTTTAATTGAAATTTGTTTTAAGAAAATTTGAATAATAAAAAAAGAAAGAAGTCTATTTTGTACTCTATCCCTTATTTTATCCTTACGAAATATCAGATGAAATAGAATGCTTAGAAGAGATATAATGAAATTCTTTGATGGGCTCTTTTCACAAAGTAAAAGAATGATCTATTTTTTTATTTGACTGATGAGGCCAACAAACAATTAATTCTAAGAAATAGAATATTCTAAACTAAATAATAGAATAGAAAGAATAGAATTAATAAACTAAATAAACTTTCTTTTATTCGAAACGCCTTGTGATCTTCAACCAATTATGTGCTTCAATATAATTACCAGGAGTAAGCGCTATAGCCTGTTTCCAATACTCAGCGGCTTGATCAAACCAAGCCTCCGCAATTTCAGAATCTCCCTGGCGAATGGCCTGTTCTCCTCGGTCGGAATAGGTGGCTTAATTCCTTCCCTTAGAACCGTACTTGAGAGTTTCCTACCTCATACGGCTCATCAATTCTTTTGGTGTCCCGTTACCATATCTAACGAATGGGATTTCTCATGGATCTATCCCATTTTTCGGGTTAACCAAAGAGGTTCATTACATGAGTTTGAAACTGAAATTTGGATTCAATTTGGATTAATAATCCGTTTTATTTCGTTTTATCTTTTTTCCCACCTTCAGAAGAAAAAATTCCCCCTTTCGTTAGAATTTTCTGAAAGGTAACTATCTCGGTTTCGTATAGAAATTCATATAGAATCTTTGAAAAAGACTTTCCTTCCTAAGAAAGAAAAGACTTACTATCTTTGGGATCTGATCCTACACCGCTGCTCAAGACTTTAGTGGATCAACTCTATTACATAAGTGGATTCCTAATTTTTATCTCACATCATGAGATAAGTATATCTACCATCATGACATAACATAAATACGCAGTTATTATTGTATCGGCCCTAAACCTCGCCAATTGATCTTTACGGTGCTTCCTCTACCAATTAGATCCTTTTTTATCCATAGAAAAAAGTAGCTAGTCTATTTCTTCATATTTCAACTTCTATGAAGTTTCTTTCTTTGCTACAGCTGATAAAAATCGTTCTTTTAGACGATGCATATGTAGAAAGCCTTTTTTTTTCTTTTTTTTTTTAACTTCTATAGTGAAGATAGTCGCACGTAATGACAGATCACAGCCATATTATTAAAAGCTTGTGGTAAGAATGGATTTCGTTCTAGTGCTCGAAAATAATATTCCAAAGCTTTCGTATGTTCTCCATTACTTGTATGAATAAGACCTATATTATAGAGTATATAACTTCGATCATAGGGATCAATTTCTAGTCGCATAGCTTCATAATAATTCTGTAAAGCTTCCGCATAATTTCCTTCGGATTGAGCTGACATCCGTTACGGTCGCCATTCAATTAAAAGAATCTCCGTTCCAGAACCGTACGTGAGATTTTCATCTCATACGGCTCCTCCCTTATGTGCATAAGGAGAATAATACATGAAATCAAAAAAGATGAAAATATTCTCATTATGGACTGAGCAGGGCTAGTGTTTTTACAAGAAATCTCTAGCCAACCTTCCTGCAAGAGATCTTTTCTTAACATCAAGCGTGGTGGGACTAGATAGAAATGAGAACTCCCACAATTTCTTTGTTTTCAACGCCTCCTAATTTACAGGAATTAGTCACTTCAACAACCTTCGATGGTTATATTGGTATCCAAAGTCCGAACGAGATGGATGTTTGTCGTCCCAACCATTCTTTTAGTCCCGAGCCCACTAAGGAAAGGGGTAATTTCGAACAAGGTTTTCGTGTTGTTGATTCCTAGGTGTAGTGCTTCTTACCTTATGCTGTCTATTGGTACTAGTGGAGTAGGATTGCCTCATAACACAGAACCTCTAGGTGTAACCTTTCGCTCAATACTAGAATCTAGAATTGAAACATAGTATCTGAGGTTGCATTAATCGAGGATACACGACAGAAGGAATTGTTCTATTTCAAACTTCACCTTCAACAAGCGTAGATTTTTTTTTCCAAAATTTTCCCGAATCACGTGTCTTTCTCGTAAGACCGAGAGAAATGAAAAAAAAATGAATAAAAAGAATCAAATCACACCATCTCTGTAATAGGTAAATGCCTCCTTTTCTCCTGAAGTTGTCGGAATTATTTGCAATAAGATATTGGCTACAATTGAAAAGGTCTTATCAAT